GCACCAGGCAATTGGGGGATGGATAGGGGGCGCTCCGAAGGCGGATCTTGACTCAACATGTACACCCTCCAGTTATGGATCGGGCTAGAACAAGAGATGTAGTGGCAAAACAAAAGAAGAGTCTATTTCAGGTTAAGCTGATGTGATGTATTGTATTGGCCGAGTCCTAAACCCCAACGAAAAGATCAACTCACACTCTGATGGGCGGATCCATTCCAACTCCCCCAAAAATAACCTAAAGTGCCGCGGCCTACAAAGACAATTAACATTGCCTTTGTTCGATATTTTCCCCTTATAGACTACTGGGCAAAGCCCAATACGGGCTAAAGGAAAGGACGTGCCCTATTTTCCTACTCTTAGTCTTAGAAAGAAGAATGACTTTCCGGCAAATCAAGGCTCGATAGACCTAGTCCCTTTCTCTTATGGAGAGCAAGGGCAATGGTGACGCGCGTTCTCTCGCTAAAGGAAGCCTTTGATTAAAGGGAAGAAAAGAAAGATAAGGAGAGCGATCAGGGAATGGTTTTTTGTTAAAGAAAGAGAAAGCTAATGACAGAAGAGAGAGCGGAGAAGGAGAGCTACCATTTTCGAGTATATCAGTAGGACTAAAAATCCAAGCACTCAACGCGACGAAACCACACACAGACAAAGACGAACACATGGAGGGGAGAAACTCAACAATCATACGCTCAAAAATATACGTGACATACACTTCCTGCGCGAAGTTTTCATCAACCAAAGCTCTTTGTAAAATGCTACTTTTCTTTCTCTTTCTGCAACAAGTCGTTTTTCTTATCACACCCTCATAGAGATGGTAGCGCGCTATCCAAATAGAGAGGGTTTACAATATTCCAAAGTCTTCCATCCCTTCCCGTGGACCCATAAGCACTAGTACCACCAATAGCATCTTTGCCCGTCCCAGCTTTCCCTTACCCGGTTTCACTAGCAGCCCTACAAGTTCGGGAGCATGCCGCCGCAGCATAGCCTAAAGTAGCCCTACCTTGGTTATCCGCTTTCATGCTACCACTGAGCGGACTTTCCTATAAAATCTAGAATATATATATATGGACGACCTATCGGATTGGGCAATGTGAATAGCGCCTTGTCTCTCTGTGATCCTGGGAAAAGTAGCTGCTCTCCTTGTAGTTCTTGTTAGAGTTTAGGAGCTATGAGCGATTATATATGATCATAGGGTGGAGTTATTGATCTATTTCCTTAGCTACTTCCGGCTAAAATCATAGGAAAAGAATTAGAACGAAGTGCCTTTACCTATGCTGCTATGCTCCTGTCATGAGTGGTTTCATAGTGGTATCATAAAGGTATCAACAGTAGGTTTCATCAGTAGTATCATAAGTGAAGTTCAATCTTGTCCTTCAGTTTGGATATTAGGTTGGTGATTCGATTCCGAGTTCTAAAATGTTGATCAGCATACCCATAACGATAAGCCGCCCTCTTTCTCATTGGAGTAGGAAGAGATAGGGCATCAACAAAGACATCTTCGCGAATCAACTACATAATCAACAAGAGAATGAGCTAAAGCTGAGGCTATATCATAGGGGATGGTGGAAAGGTGACTCTTTTGCAATTCAGAAAGCTTTGAATCGCCCCCCACCACCGGATCAAGGAACCCCCAACCACTCCTGTAAGTGCTACATCGAAGAAAGGAGCGAAGCCACTCGAACGAATGTGAGAGGAAGGGACTCTTGAGGTCCATACGATAAACTTAGCGCGTCACCATTGCCCACCTTTCAGTAAAAGAAAGGAAAGAGCGGAAGCTATTTCCCTCTACCTCAGCTTCACATATGTCATTACCTTGGTAATCATTTTCAGCTCACTCTGAAAGAAGGAATGAAAGAGCAGCTCCTGTGGCATCAGACTCAAAGAGAGTTGCGGTTCCAACGAGTGAAGTGAAGATCTTATTGCACAGGTACCGGTGTCAGAGCCTAGTAAAGCAGACGTACGACTGATGATTGGACATATTAAGTCGAGCGAGCGAGGGTTCCGAAGTGGAAGCAGAGCGAAATTCCCTGTCAGAGGATCTACAGGTGGCTGTGGATGACATCAAGGCGTTGAAGGACGAACTCTCTCAGTCCAGAGCCACAGCCGTAAGGGATTTCGTGGATAAGTCTGCTGTCTATCCACTTGTCGCTGGGACTAGTGCAGCCGTTGTGCTTCAAAGATTCTTCAACAGGGGCAAGCTTGTAGCTTGATGAAGGTCGATCCGGAAGATTTGGATCGAAGGGGATTTCTTTCGTTCCTGCTTTTATCTAAGCGCGATCCGATGTGATAAAAAAGAAGATTTACTGCATGAACTATTCAGAACCGCCTATGAGCACTATCTGCTGCCAAGACTGCTACAAGTGGGAATGCAGCTATTGGGACAACGACTTCTACTGCTATTCCTACTAGTGTAACTGCAAGAGCAAGCGCTTACCCTATCACTGAAACTAGTGAAACTAAATGGGTGGCAGGTGTAAAAGGAACAGCAATGCAAGCTGGTACTTATACTGGTTGAATTAGCGCAGGAGCTAGATGTACCCTGAACACTCCAACAACTGACTTGGCTAGATCAATTGCTGGCAGGGAATACGCTACAGGAAATAATAAAGCCACTTGTGCAGCTGGAAATAGTAATTATCCTAATACATAAAAAGCTGGGCTATGAAAAAATCACTTTGCTTTCTGGAAGATATTGCTTTTGCCTCTAGCTATCCAAAGCTCTATACCTTTCTAGCTGGAACAGCAGGTATGGAACTAGCCTAGCCCCAAGGGCTGCAAGGGACCGCCTTGTCTAGATCGACAACAAGGGCAACTCGAATGGAACTAGTTGAACTATGATTCATACTTTATTATTCGACCTCGTGTCCGGATTCCAACTTGTTGAATAGCAGACCACCCTAATGGCGCTAGGAGCCCTAGTGGCTTGGTCGAGCTCCCTACTCCAACCAAGCAAGCTCTCCTATTGACTGATAATATCAGGTAGAGCTCCCTGCTTTGACTGCTTTACCTAAGTGAGTGAAGTGACCCTACTCCTGTTAGGAATCGACAAAGAAAGCTTAGAGTAGAGGGGAGGGGGAAAGATAGCTAATTAACCCGAGTCTAAAGGTTTACAGTAGCTATTGATTCCTTTAGTGTCTTTAAGCAGATAGATAGTATGAGTGTTCACCACTACTAGTCCATTGAAACTACTAACAAGGGGCGACTAAAAGGAGACAGCTTCATTAGTCCTATTCAGCTCTCACTCCCTTCCTTTGGACAACTCCTACGGGAGAGGAAGGAAGCGAGACTTATAATTATGCTTATTTCATTTGAATGAGTGGTTGAAGCGGGGTAGTATCATTTGCTTATGTTGGGTGGTAGAAGTCATGAGTATTGAATATTGGTAGGATAAAGCATGAGTAGTATCACTGTCAAGGGTGTACGAATAATGGTAGGATAGGGGTAGTAGGATAAGTAGTAGTATCATAAAGGGTATCATAAGCACCCGAGTTCACTAGTAATATGTTTCTGTCTTTTGTTCCTTTAAATCTGCATCTGTAACTCGATATCCATATGACCATGATCTCGATAGTAGATTCCTCTTCCTGGAGAGCCTTTTGAGTATGCAATGTCTGGACGAGTCACCGTAAGATAGTGACGCTTACCGGTCACTAAAAGGTTTCCCATCTTTAGTAAGATGTGAGGAACCATTGGCTCTGAACAAGGTTGTGCTCCCGTCTTTCCTGTCTCAGTCAGCATGTCCAGAACATATTTTCGTTGAGTCAAAAGAATACCACGCTTCTTTCTCATTACCTCCACACCGGGGCCCAAATCTTTCGTATGAAACTGAGTGTGGATAAAGCTCTTGAGAGATGCAATACCAGTTTTGTCACTCCCAGTAATCACGATGTCATCCACATATACCACCAACCAGAAGTAACACTCCACCATCAGAAGTTTCTAGAAAACAGAGGAGTCAGATAAACACTGCTGCATTCCAAACAGGTTGAGGGCATGGCTAAACTTACCAAACCAAGCACGAGGACTCTGCTTCAAACCATACAGAGACTTGCGAAGATGACAAACCTTGCCATCCTCCCCCTGAGCTGAGCAACAAACCCATTAATACCAAGCCATCCTCCTTTTTAGGCATAACCAAAAAGAACTGGGGAGGATTAGTATTTTCACTTGGCCAAATCGAGAGATCGCCTTAAATAGTGGATGAAATCTTCCTTATTGACTTCTTGGAAATGAAGTGGGGAAAAGACGTAAATACCATGGAGTATTTGATATTTAATCTCCTCTAATCGGCGCGGAGACAGACAAAATTGATGATTCTCGGTCACATCGTCATACACAAATTTGATGTCATCAGACAGCTGTACAAGTGAACATTGTACGTTTACTGTACTACCCAAGAATTGACACCAATTGATAGTGAAGGTACGCACTGCTGAAGGATGAAAACTAGAAGACGGACATACAAATACACCACTACACATTAGTTCGCAAACCTCATTTCCACCTTCCAGGCCTACCGAACTGTTAGTTAGTAGACCCAACGCTATAAAGACAGAAACCATCAAAGCAAATCCAATCGATGTGAATTCAGGTCCCTTGTTTTCGGTGACCTCAATTTGACAAAATGGCGGAAGATTTTGAAAGGAGGAAACATCGGATGTTTCAAGAATGCTTTCTGATATGAAGGAATTAGGATCCAAAAAAGTCAGTGGTAGACCGTATGAAATCTATCAATTCAACACTGCGTTGATCAATAGAGCGAGGAAAGAAATGATACCAAACAGTACAACCAACGCCAACACTGACCAGAACAACGAAATAACCATAGTGACCATTAGTAAATGTTAAAACATCAATTAATTTAATTTGGTCGTCTTGGTCGTCAAAGATTCCCTACTAGTTGAAGCAGACAGTAAACCACATTCGAGACTACTAGTCCCTTCGTGACAGCTGCTTCTAGCAATCTCCATATTCTGGTTCTCGATTATAGGCGCTATCTCAAGATTTTGTTCACTTGGAGATATCCCCTAAAACAGAAAACATCTGGAGGTCTGCCTGTTTTATTACGACGAATTCAGTAGGTTCCAACACTACTGATTTGTGTACCATCAGTAAAAAAAAGAAAAGAACACACACAAAGTTGAAGTTTACGGTCATTAATATATTGTTCAAGTAACTCCAAACAAAAGTGAATTACGCGGTGTCACGTGGGACATTGTTATTTCTACTAGTCAAACAACCCCTTATACATACGGACAATAGAAATAGAGATAAGTAGTGGATTTTGTTGAAACTGCGCAAGAAATGATAGCCATAAGAAGCATTTCCATCAGAGCCTTTGTCATCCGAAGAACCTTTTGGCACTATACTAGTCGAATAAGATGAACCATCCGATTCATCCGACTTTTCATCCGATGAACCTGCCTTGTCATCCCTTTCAGAGGCAGAGGATTCGGTGTACTCGTCCTCACATACATAAAACAGTTGCTCTTTCTCGAAATCTTATAGAAGTTTGTTTTTCAAAGATTCAATTCTTTGTTCTTCTTTTCAATCCTGAAGAATCTTTTGATTGACTTCTTGAGATTTCAGCTTCTCTTCGAGATCATTAAGTCAATCTAGAAGTCGTTGTACATCGTTATTTTTTTATGCAATACTCAACTTTCTATCTATACTCATCAAATAACAGGAACAGATTCTAAGAAATCGAGTATAGACTCCCTCAAGAACTGCTAAATCACTAGCAGTTGGATTTAAAAATAGAATAAATTCCTTTCGCATGGCTTACTTCTCTTTTCCCCAAAGAGTTGTTCTTGCTCTCTGGAAGACTGACTTAGCCGTTTGGGCTTTGTCCAACCAAAAAAGAAATGTAGAATCACTCGAAGGAGAACACTTCCTCATATCTTTAGCTGGTTGGTTGAACAGCTTGAACTCCAACTCCAGAGCAAACAAGGGAACTACTAGGAGAAGAGAGTCCTCGAGGGATGACTCTTATATCACTAGTATAGTTCTGTATCCTCTTACATATAGAACATCCTTGCTTAAGAGTCCTAATTGTTTATCCCGAGGGAGCTACCTCGTACAGCAGCAACTATAGGACAAAGGAAGACTGGTACGCTTACTCACTCGTGCCTTCTATGGGCAGCCCTTCGTTCGCTTCGCTCGGATTCTCTAGGCTCGAGAGACGTCTGCCCTCTAAGTCAAGAGGAAAAAGCTCAAAACCCGGACATTAAAGGAAAGACTAGATCTTTAGTACAGAAACGGGAGATAGCTCTTTTAGGTAGGATCGGAAGGGTCTTCAAGGATGAGTTTAGGACTCAGTACTTATAATGCTATTTATTGCCTTTATCTTGCTCAAACCTTGTTTAACTTCTAACTTTAAGCGAGGTTAACAACTCACTCTTTCATGAAGGAACTCCCTCGAGGACAACTCTCTTCTTTAAAGGAGTATAGTCCAAGTACTCTTACATATACGACACCCGGAGCTACCTCGGAAAGAAAGAGCTACAAAGAACAGGAACAAGAGCAACAAGAAGACTCGTTCACTCGGGCTTTCTATGGTCAGCCCTTCGCTCTCTTTCATCCGCTCTAGTCCCAGATCAATAAGAAAGCTGCAACTATCAGTTCAAAAGCCGATCCTTAACCAGAGGAAGCTGTAGATGTCTTTACTGAAAGATCGTACTTGGAGGCGGTAGTCCAAGATGGGTTTTTCCCGGCAGTACATCTTAGGAGATTTTCCCTCAATCCGAATCTTCTCATCTGAATACTCTAACCGGATTCGAATTCAACAACTTTCAACATTCAAATTCCACTCTAAATTAATGACTTACATTAGGTACAGAAACTAGGGCCAGGGACAACAAAACGATAGTTCCCGAAAGTGGCAGTAGTGCAAGATGAAATTCAAACAACCAGTCCCGCATCCGTAAGAAAGTTCAAACCCTTCTTACGAATAAGCAACTAGCCAGCTAATCTCTCTAATCCATAAACTAATGAGTAAGGAAGGAGATAGAAAGAAAAGGGAAAGCCTTGAAGAAAGAAACATTCTTATCTAAGCCTGACCCCTATCCTCTAGTTATGGTTGGTTGTGGGATAGACTCTTTTCAATTGGCATTCCCGATCCCTATTTCAAACCAGTAAGCTTTGCAGTTAGAACCCTGTAGGTAGCTAGAGCGGGGCAAGCAAGCTTTCTTCAACCAACAAGCAAGAAAGATGATAAAAGGAAGTAATTGACTGATTGAATGGTGGAATGGACATCCCCTGTCTTCTTGATGATCCAAGTCTGTTGCCATGCCATAAGATTTCCAAATCCTCAGTGGCATAAGCAGAAGTAGAAGCATTAGCGTACCCAACGTACAGATGCCGAGGCAAACGCAATTCAAGAGGGCCTTCAACCTTAGATAGTCGATTTTCTGTTACGGCCAGGAGTTGATAAAGGTAATGAAGCAGAAAGGGACATCTTGACCGCCTAGTGAGCAATGAAAGAATATGAGCTCCGCACTAGAA